CATATATCCTGGTATTCTCCACGAAAATTCTGATTTATTGGCAAAGAGGCGAAAAAATAGATTTATCATCCCATTCCAATCGATTCAAGAAAAAGAACTAATGTCCCACTCCGATATCTTGATTGAAATACCTATAAATGGCATTTTCCGTAGAAATAGTATTTTTGCTTATTTTGACGATCCCCAATACCGAAGAAAGAGTTCAGGAATTACTAAATATGTGGCTATAGGGGTGCAGTCAATTGTCAAAAAAGAGGATTTAGTTGAGTATCGAGGAGTCAAAGAATTTCAGCCAAAATACCAAATGAAAGTAGATCGCTTTTTTTTCATTCCCGAAGAAGTATATATTTTACCCGAATCTTCTTCCCTAATGGTACGGAACAATAGTATCGTTGGAGTCGATACACAAATCACTTTTAATACAAAAAGTCGAGTAGGGGGGTTGATCCGAATAGAGAGAAAAAAAAAAAAAATGGAACTTAAAATCTTTTCTGGAGATATCCATTTTCCGAGGGCGACAGATAAGATATCCCGATACAGTGGTATCTTGATACCACCAGGAACGGTAAAAACAAATTCTAAGGAGTCGAAAAAGGTGAAAAATTGGATCTATGTCCAACGGATCACACCTACCAAGAAAAAGTCTTTTGTTTTGGTTCGACCAGTACTCATATATGAAAGAGGGGACGGTATAAATTTAGAAAGACTTTTTCCGCCGGATTTATTGCAGGAAAAAGAGAATCTGAAACTTCGAGTTGTCAATTATATTCTTTATGGAAATGGTAAACCAATTCAGGGAATTTCTAACACAAGTATTCAATTAGTTCGTACTTGTTTAGTGTTGAATTGGAACCAAGACAAAAAAAGTTCTTCTATCGAAGAGGCTCGTGTTTATTTTGTTGAAGTAAGTATAAATGGTCTGATTCGTGATTTCCTAAGAATCCACTTAGGGAAATCACCCATTTCCTATATCAACAGAAAAAGGAACAATTCATCAAGTTCGGGATTGATCTCTGATAATGGGCCAGATCGCACCAATACCAATATTAATCCATTTTATTCGATTTATTCCAAGACAAGGATTCCACAATCACTTAAACAAAATCAAGGAACTATTAGTATTAGTACGTTGTTGAATAGAAATATGGAATGTCAATCTTTGATAATTTTGTCATCATCTAATTGTTTTCGAATGGATCCATCCAACGGTGTAAAATATTATAATGTAATAAAAGAATCAACTAAAAGAGATCCAATAATTCCAATTAGGAATTTGTTGGGCCCCTTAGGAACAGCCCTTCAAATTGCGAATTTTTACTCATTTTACCATTTACTAACTCATAATCGGATCTCGGTAATTAAATATTTGAAACTTGAGAATTTAAAATTAAAACAGACTTTAAAAGTACTAAAATATTATTTAATGGATGAGAACGGTAGAATTGTTAATCACGATCCGTACAGTAACAACGTTTTGAATCCATTCAAATTGAATTGGTATTTTCTCCATCATAATTATCATCATAATTATTGTGAAGAAACATTCACAACAATTAACCTGGGACAGTTTATTTGTGAAAATGTATGTATGACAAAAAACGGACCGCCCCTAAAATCAGGTCAAGTTCTAATTGTTGACGCTGACTCTGTAATACTAAGATTGGCTAAGCCCTATTTGGCTACTCCAGGAGCAACTGTTCATGGCCATTATGGGGAAATCCTTTACGAAGGAGATACATTAGTTACATTTATATATGAAAAATCGAGATCTGGTGATATAACGCAGGGTCTTCCAAAAGTGGAACAGGTGTTAGAAGTGCGCTCAATTGATTCAATATCGATAAACCTAGAAAAGAGAGTGGAGAATTGGAACGAGTGTATAACAAGAATTGTTGGAATTCCTTGGGGATTTTTGATTGGTGCTGAGCTAACTATAGTGCAAAGTCGTATTTCCTTGGTTAATAAGATCCAAAAGGTTTATCGATCCCAGGGGGTTCAGATCCATAATAGGCATATAGAAATTATTGTACGCCAAATAACATCAAAAGTCCTGGTTTCAGAAGATGGAATGTCTAATGTTTTTTCACCCGGAGAACTAATTGGATTGTTGCGGGCGGAACGAGCGATGCGCGCTTTGGAAGAAGCGATTTGTTACCGAACCGTATTCTTGGGAATAACGAGAGCATCTCTGAGTACTCAAAGTTTCATATCCGAAGCGAGTTTTCAAGAAACTGCTCGCGTTTTAGCAAAAGCTGCTCTCCGCGGTCGTATCGATTGGCTGAAAGGCCTGAAAGAAAATGTCGTTCTAGGTGGTATGATACCCGTTGGTACCGGATTCAAAGGATTAACGCACCGCTCAAGCCAACATAAGATCATTCCTTTCAAAACCAAAAAGAAGAATTTATTCGAGGGAGAAATGAGAGATATTTTGTTTCACCACAGAGAGTTATTTGATTCTTGCATTTCAAAAAATTTCTATAATATATCAGAACAATCATTTATAGGATTTAACGATTCCTAAGAGTGGATTCGTCCTTTTAACTGTCAGTGTTCCTTTGATTTCTTACATTTCCATGTGATTTGTTAATATTTGTTAATAGTAATAAATAAAAGTAATAAATAAAGATAATATAGAGTAATAAATAAAATATAGTAATAAATAAAGATAATATAAAGATAATAAAGAATAGAAAGAAATTAATCGCTTGGATCGTGTATCAACGTCCAATTACGGGAAAAGAAAAGGTTCCATCGGAACAATTATTTAGTTCAGGGTATCTCGTTTCTTTTTTTTTCTTTGAAAAAAAAAAGAGAGAAAGTGTGGAGAGAAATGATAAGAAGATATTGGAACATTAATTTGAAAGAGATGTTGGAAACAGGAGTTCATTTTGGTCATGCTACTAGAAAATGGAATCCAAAAATGGCACCTTATATCTCTGCAAAGCGTAAGGGTATTCATATTACAAATCTTACTAGAACTGCTCGTTTTTTATCAGAAGCGTGTGATTTAGTTTTTGATGCAGCAAGTAGGAGAAAACAATTCTTAATTGTTGGTACCAAAAATAAAGCAGCTGATCCAGTAGCGCGGGCTGCAATAAGAGCTCGGTGTCATTATGTTAATAAAAAATGGCTAGGTGGCCTTTTAACGAATTGGTCCACTACAGAAATGAGACTTCAAAAGTTCAGGGACTTGAGAATGGAACAAAAGACAGGGGGAATCAACCGCCTTCCGAAAGGGGATGCGGCTCGATTAAAGAGACAGTTATTTCACTTGCAAACATATTTGGGCGGGATTAAATATATGACAGGGTTACCCGATATTGTAATAATCGTTGATCAGCAAGAAGAATATATGGCTCTTCAAGAATGTATCACTTTGGGAATTCCAACAATTTGTTTAATTGATACAAACTGTGACCCGGATCTCACAGATATTTCGATTCCAGCGAATGATGACGCTATAGCCTCAATCCGCTTAATTCTTAACAAATTAGTATTTGCGATTTGTGAAGGGCGTTCTAGCTATATACGAAATCCCTGATTAATAATAAGATAAATAAATTCTTTTTTGAATTCCATAGATTGACGAAATCCATTACTATTTCGGAATCTCATAAAAGAGATAAAAAACTGGGGATATTATGTGATTAGTTGGTATATAAAATATAAAATATACAATTCAAGTGAGCAAGTAGAAAAAAAGACGGTTGAATCAAAATAATTTCTTGTAAAGTTTTCTTTCTTTCAGAGGACAATATGAATGTTCTATCATATTCCATTAACACATTAAAGGGGTTATATGAAATATCCGGGGTGGAAGTAGGCCAGCATTTCTATTTGAAAATAGGCGGTTTCCAAGTCCATGCCCAAGTACTTATTACTTCTTGGGTTGTAATTCTTATCTTATTAGGTTCAGCCATTGTAACTGTTCGGAATCCACAAACCATTCCTACTGACGGTCAGAATTTCTTCGAATATATCCTTGAATTTATTCGAGATGTGAGCAAAACCCAGATTGGAGAGGAATATGGTCCATGGGTTCCCTTTATTGGAACTTTGTTTCTATTTATTTTTGTTTCTAATTGGTCAGGGGCGCTTTTACCTTGGAAAATCATAGAGTTACCTCATGGGGAGTTAGCCGCACCCACGAATGATATAAATACTACCGTTGCTTTAGCTTTACTTACGTCAATAGCATATTTTTATGCGGGCCTTAGCAAAAAAGGATTAGGTTATTTCGGTAAATATATACAACCAACTCCAATTCTTTTACCTATTAACATTTTAGAAGATTTCACAAAACCTTTATCACTTAGCTTTCGACTTTTTGGAAATATATTAGCGGATGAATTAGTAGTTGTTGTTCTTGTTTCTTTAGTACCTTTAGTGGTTCCTATACCTGTCATGTTCCTTGGATTATTTACAAGTGGTATTCAAGCTCTTATTTTTGCAACTTTAGCTGCGGCTTATATAGGTGAATCCATGGAGGGCCACCATTGACTAAGTTTCGAAATAGTCTTTTTTAGCTTAGTGCAAGGTAATCTATGCCTTGCTCGAGATAATCTTCTTCGTGAACAGAAATATACACATAAATAGACAAAAAAGTATATAAGATCTAGAAGAATAGTAAAAAAGATTACGATATTAGGGAATTGTAAAAAAAATTAGGTTCTATAAAGCGATTCCCATTTCAGTCGGTTTTATTCAATTCAAAGATTGACCAAAAGAAAATATTAATTAAAGAATAAATTACATGAACTTAGATCAACCAAAGACTTCTATTTCTATGCAATGATTTAGACTAATAAATTCGCTCATTTAGATTGATTGTATCCATGTGGGATAATGCTAAATTATAAATTCAATAAAAAGAGGATAAGAGTTTACAAAAAATGAGATTCAAGAGAAAATGGTTTTGTTAGAAGAGTGGGATCAAACTAGGTATATGTAATATATATAATCGCTATAAGCCAACTTTCCTTGATGAATGTTTCGAAAAA